TTATGTAATATGTAACATAAATAGAATAAATAATAATATATTTATATACAATACAACAATATTATTATAACAATTTATATTATAACAATTAATAGAATTAAATGGAAATAACTATAATAACTTAAACTTATATTATAGTAGAATAACTCTATTCTAATTATACAGGGGCGGTCCTAAGGAAAAGATAGGGATAAAGATTAAGGATAAATCCAGATTAGAATGAGACATTCCTCTGGTTTCATTCGGAAAGGTAGGGGATAAGGCGAAAAAAAAGGGAATCGACCGTTCAAGTAATAAAATTTATAGGGAAAAATGAGAGTAAGAGAGGCATATATATATGTGGTATATATCCATCCATATTGAATTGCGGATACATCAATGATAGAATCATTTTTGATTGGACTAAATACAAATATAGGTCCTCTGATATATGAAATGCAATAAAATAGAAAAAAAAGAAATCAAACAAGGGAGACAGAGACACTTTTTCTATATAGAGAAATGCATATCTAACGAATTAAACGTAAAAGGCTCCAGAATAAATGAACGAATAAGGGGGGGGGTGGCATCCCAACGAGATCCTAGTCTCAAAAAAAGTGGGGATATGGCGAAATTGGTAGACGCTACGGACTTAATTGGATTGAGCCTTGGTATGGAAACATATTAAGTGATAACTTTCAAATTCAGAGAAACCCTGGAATAAAAAAAGGGCAATCCTGAGCCAAATCCTGTTTTCAGAAAACAAAAAGGGGTTCAGAAAGCAAAAATAATAAAAAAAGGATAGGTGCAGAGACTCAATGGAAGATGTTCTAACGAATAGAGTTGACTGCATTGATCGAGGAATCCTTCTATTTAAACTCCATATAAATAATAAATAAAGGATGAACCCATATACGTACGTATACGCAATAAAATATCAAAGATTCATGGCAATCCGAAATACTCTTTCTTTTTTTATATGCAAAATTTAGGAATTCTTGTGAATTGATTCCAAGGTTAAGTAAAAATAGAATATTCACTGATCAAATCTGTTATTCCATAGTCTGATAGATCTTTTAAAGAACTCACTAATTGGACGAGAATAAAGATAGAGTCCCATTATACATGTCAATATCAATACCGACAAAAATTAAATTTATAGTAAGAGGAAAATCCGTCGACTTTTTAAATCGTGAGGGTTCAAGTCCCTCTATCCCCAAAGAAAGTCCGCTTTACTCCCTAACTATTTATCTAACTAGTTTTTTTATCCTTTTTTTCAGTGGTTCCACATTAGTTATGTTTATTAGTCGTTTTACTCTTTCACAAACGGATCGTGGGAGAAAGGTTTCTCTCTTATCACAAGTCTTGTGATATATACAACATATGTGCAAATTAACATCTATGAATATGAAAAAGGAATCCACGTTTGAATCATTCACAGTAAATATAATAATTCATTTTTATAGTTAAACTTAACTTACAAAGTATTCTTTTTGAAGAGCCGAGAAATTCCAAGCTTGGATAACACTTTGTAATGTTTTTTTTTAGTCTATTTAATTGATTGACATAGACCCAAGCCCTCTAATCTAAATAGTATGGGGACGATTCGTCGGGAAGAGTCGGGATAGCTCAGTTGGTAGAGCAGAGGACTGAAAATCCTCGTGTCACCAGTTCAAATCTGGTTCCTGGCATGTGGTTAATAATGGATACTGATATAAATTAATCTATGTGGATCGGTATACATAGTCGTTACTAGTCTAGATCATCATAACATACTTATGTGTATATAAAAAATGGATCCTTTTTGGTGTGGTGTCTAGACCCCATATTTTTTTTTAGGTGAGTATTCAAATTTAAAAGTCTAGAGGGGTGGAACTATCGTAATAGACAAGATTCATTTCAGATACATTAATTTAATTATTAATTTCTTTGGATTTTATTTCATATATTATATTTATTCATTCCTCCCTACGAGACCCTCTAGAACACATATAAGCGATGTGCGCGGTACAAAGTTCATGTTGCAAAACTCTTTATTTATTTTTTTTTAGCGCACCCATAATACGAATGAGAGTGCAATGACTCTGTTTGATCTAGAACATAATGTAAAAAAATTCCTTGAATATCTGGAATCGTAGAAGTAAATGAAAATTAGTTTCTTATCATTCAATGAGCATCTTGGATTTCATAGAAATTAGGGGTAATATAATCCTTACGTAAAGGCCATCCTATCCAACTTTCGGGCATCAAAATACGTTTCAGGCGTGGATGATTATCATAAGAGATTCCCAACATATCATAAGATTCCCGTTCTTGAAAATCAGCGCTTTTCCAAATCCAGAAAACAGACGGAGTTCTAGGATTCCTCCTTGGGGCAAATACTTTTATGCATACCTCTTCCGGTTGATCCACACCATACTGTATTCTCGTAAGATGATACACACTAGCTAACAGTCCGCCCGGGGCTACATCATATGCACACTGGGAGCGTAGATAATTGTAACCATATACATATAAAATA